AAGAATCCCGACCACGATCATTACATGGATGATACTCAGTATACTTGGAATAATCACATTAATAGTTGCATTGACACTTATCTTCAGTCTCAAATCTGTATTGATAGTTACACTGTAAGTGGTAGTGACAATTCCAGTAACAATTACATTTCTAGTTCCATTTGTGGTAAAAGTGGAAATACTAGTAAAAAAGTCGGAAGGAGTATACGACAAGGTTCTACTAAGCTGGATGTAACTCAAAAATACAAGCATTTGTGGGTTCAATGCGAAAATTGTTATGGATTAAATTATAAGAAATTTTTTAAATCAAAAATGAATCTTTGTGAACAATGTGGATATCATTTGAAAATGAGTAGTTCTGATAGAATCGAACTTTCGATCGATCGGGGTACTTGGGAGCCTATGGATGAAGACATGGTTTCTCTGGATCCCATTCAATTTCATTCGGAGGAGGAGCCTTATAAAAATCGTATCGATTCTTATCAAAGAAAGACAGGATTAACCGAGGCTGTTCAAACGGGCATAGGGCAATTAAACGGTATTTCCGTAGCAATAGGGGTTATGGATTTTCAGTTTATGGGGGGTAGTATGGGATCCGTAGTCGGGGAGAAAATTACCCGTTTGATTGAATATGCTACTAAAGAATTTCTACCTCTTATTATAGTGTGTGCTTCTGGAGGGGCACGTATGCAAGAAGGAAGTTTGAGCTTGATGCAAATGGCTAAAATATCTTCTGCTTTATATGATTATCAATCAAATAAAAAATTATTCTATGTACCAATCCTTACATCTCCTACTACTGGTGGGGTGACAGCCAGTTTTGGTATGTTGGGGGATATCATTATTGCCGAACCCAATGCCTACATTGCCTTTGCGGGTAAAAGAGTAATTGAACAAACATTGAATAAAACAGTACCCGAAGGTTCACAAGCGTCTGAGTATTTATTCCAGAAGGGTTTATTCGATCTAATCGTACCACGTAATCCTTTAAAAGGCGTTCTGAGTGAGTTATTTCAACTCCACACTTTCTTTCCTTTGAATCAAAATTAGAACATTAAGTCCATTATTTTGAGCAAACAAGTAATTCATTTATCGGAATACAAGTGAAATTGAGACGAATGGGTTTTCTTTGTTGACATAAGATCTAATTGTATAACGAATCAAGAGTCACATAAAATCGGAAATCTGACCCTTTTTCTATATTCCTGATTATTGATCAAGAAGTCTCTATTAATAACATAACAAGATAAAAGATGAAATTCTTTTTTTCGTGAAATTAGGCAAATAAAAAATCTTCTTCTCGTCATATATAATTAAATTAAAATCTAGAAAATATAGTTTTTATCTTTCTATAGCGTACGATAATCCTATTTTGACTAAGAATCCCTGCTGGATGGGATTCTAACAAACCCTTGAATCAATATAAATTTAATTTCATTCATAAAAAAAAAACTTTTTGCTTAGTGAATGAAATTCGAAGACAAGAGCAAAAAATGAAGAAAATAATATCTCATCCATATCCTCTCAAATTTTTCATGTAGAAAGACGAAAAACTACATTATATACTCACTTAGACTTAGATAGTAGATACTTATATTATTTTAATTAATTCTTAATCTTAATAGATATTAATAAAAATTTTAAGTAGTAATAATTCCAATTTAGAATTATCAAATTATAATCAAATCAAAGTATTTATTTATAATATAAATAAATAGTATATTATATATTTTTATTATTTTATTATAATTATAATATATTAATAATGTAATGATATGTATATATATAAGTAAGAAGTAAGATATAAGTATAATAATAAATAAATTAATTAAATATATATATATAAGATATATATAAGATTAAGAAGAAGATATATATATAAGTAAGATCTTTATATATATATTATATAATAAGAATAAGATATCTTTCTTTATATTATAAATAAATATAAAATCTAAATAAAAATAACAGGTACAAATAGTAAATCGAGGTACCCATTCTATGACAACTCTTAATTTTCCCTCTGTTTTGGTCCCTTTAGTAGGCCTAGTATTTCCGGCAATCGCAATGGCTTCTTTATTTCTTCATGTTCAAAAAAACAAGATTGTTTAGAGCCGAGGGCGCAAAATATTATCTTTTTTTTTCAAAACTGACGCTTGTATCATAACACAGATATCCATTTAGCTAAATATGGTCTAAGAGGCTTCCGTCGAAATCTCCCCAAAATGCTATTAACTAGTTTCAAATAGACCCGAATCGACAAATAGCTGATAAAGCTGGTCTATCTATATACATGTGGCTATCTTTAGTGAGTCATACGAAGGGTGTGTTATTAGTTTAGATCTAACCAATTTAATGAATTACTCCTAAAGGTTCACATCAAACTAGTGCTAGTTGATGCGAGTTACTTCGGAAATAAACGGCAAATTCATTTGGGGTATTCTCTCAATTCCAAAAAAAGCAACCGGATCAAGTATGAGTTGTCGATCAGAACATATAT